ATTTGCAATATTGTAATAGTTGTAAATATAAATTTTATGCCCTAGTAAATTAGTTAAGATCTTCTCGGTTCTAGGGCCTTTAGAAGTATCAAACAAGTCAGGAGTGATGGGGGGGTAGGGGGGGTAAACGAAAAAATTTATCTGTAACGGGGGTATAAATAGACTATTTCGATTGATTAGGCTTATATTATGTCCTTGATAAAGTTTTATGTAATTCTTCAGTAATGTCTTTATATCATTTCACTTATATCCTCATGCAAGGAAGTGTACCACCTTGTTAGATTATTACCGTGTGCACTCTGAGATGCGAATGAAGGGAGAACAAAAAAAGGAACCAGTAGCCCTATAGAAAGAACGCCCGGCATGGGGAGTGTCCCATCATAGTTTGCCACCATTAACTTATGCCAGGGCAGTGGAGGGACTAGGGGTTGTTGTGAGTGATGTTCCTGAAGTAGGAACCAGATGCCAGGAATAATTCATTCTGTGAAACCCCCACGATAGTTGTCCCTCACCTTCAATAACCGTTAGCATTGCTTCCATATGTTGGTAGGTTCTTATTGGGCTTAACGGTTTAACCCCAGGTATGGTGAGTACTTGGTATATGTAGTGGCTAGCATTTTATGGTAAACATTCTATTTCCTGGTTGACATGGAGGTTATTTTGAATAAAGGGTGTAATGGTTTTAGCATACCTTATTTAACATCACCTGAATTATGGTTTAGTACAGTTATGGTGATAATACATAGATGTAATAATAAATATTATAATATTTGAACAAAGAATAGTTTAGTTTTAGAATACTAGCTTTGGGAGTTAGCGGTGGGGGTTTGAATCCCCCTTCTTTGAGCAGTAGGAAGGATTTTAACCTTCGACCTCCGGCTTACAAGACCGGCGCTCTGGGATTGAGCTACTAATGCATGTTCACCCTAGGGCTTTATTTTCTAATAGGCTCGCAAGGGGCATAAGACATAGGAATAGTGAGAAGTAAACGATTGATGCAATTTGGCCGATAATAATAAAGGGGTGCTCAACGGGCATTCCTCCAATTCATGTTAGAATCACGATATCAGCGATTAGGGTCCAAAATAGGAATTGGGTAATAGGGCGGAATATTGTTCCTCGTTGCTTTGATGTGTGGAGGATGGGAACTACTATTAGTACTAGGATAGAACCTAGAAGGGCTAGGACCCCTCCAAGTTTGTTAGGAATCGATCGGAGGATGGCATATGCAAATAGGAAATATCATTCGGGTTTAATGTGTGGGGGAGTGACTAGGGGGTTGGCAGGTGTGAAGTTATCTGGATCCCCTAGCAGGTTTGGGGCGAATAATGCAAGGGATGAAAGAGCTAACAGGGCAACTGCAAATCCTAGGAGGTCTTTATAAGAGAAGTAGGGGTGGAAGGGAATTTTGTCGGCGTCTGAGTTCATACCTAGGGGATTGTTAGAGCCTGTTTCGTGGAGGAAAATTAGGTGGATTATTGTGGCTGCTGCAATTACAAAGGGGAACAAGAAGTGGAAGGCAAAGAAGCGGGTGAGAGTAGCATTGTCTACAGAAAAGCCCCCTCAGATTCATTGGACCAGGTCATTCCCAATGTAGGGAACGGCGGATAGGAGGTTGGTGATGACTGTGGCACCTCAAAAGGACATTTGTCCTCAGGGCAGGACGTAGCCAACAAAAGCAGTTATCATTACTAAAAGCAGAAGCACTACACCAACGTTTCAAGTTTCTTTATATAGGTATGAGCCGTAGTAGAGTCCTCGTCCGATATGCAGGTAGATGCAGATGAAGAAGAATGAGGCTCCGTTGGCATGAAGATTACGGATCAGTCACCCGTAGTTTACATCTCGGCAGATGTGGGCTACGGATGAAAATGCTGTAGCAATGTCAGAGGTATAATGTATTGCTAGGAAGAGGCCTGTGAGGATTTGGATGATTAGACACATGCCTAATAGAGAGCCAAAGTTTCATCAGACAGAGATGTTGGAGGGGGCAGGAAGATCGACGAGTGCGTCGTTGGCGATTTTTAATAGGGGGTGGGTTTTGCGAAGGCTAGCCATTAAAGGTTCTTGTAGTTGAATAACAACGGTGGTTTTTCAGGTCATTGGTTCCGGTTAGAATCCGGGCGAGAATTATGACTTATGTTATGTCTTTATTTCTGTTTGGGTTAGTGATGGGTTTGTTAGCTGTAGCTTCAAATCCTTCGCCTTATTTTGCGGCGCTGGGGCTGGTTGTTACTGCAGGGCTTGGGTGTGGTGTTTTATTAGGACATGGGGGGTCTTTTTTGTCATTGGTGTTGTTCTTAATTTATTTAGGAGGGATGCTTGTTGTGTTTGCATACTCTGCTGCTCTTGCAGCGGAGCCGTATCCTGAAAGCTGGGGAAGTGGGCCTGTAGTTATGGCTTTGCTTTGGTACTTGCTTATGGTAGGTATAGGTGTGGCCTTGTTCCAGGCTGGGTGGTATGAGTACTCTTGAGTCCCTGCAGATGAGTCTGGTGTTTTTGCTATGGGCCGGGGGGACATGAGTGGAGTGGCGCTGATGTTTACCAGTGGTGGACCTCTATTAATGATTAGTGCTTGAGTTTTATTATTAACGTTGTTTGTTGTTCTTGAATTAACTCGGGGGTTAAGTCGAGGAACTCTGCGGGCCGTCTAGAGGGAGGCAAATACAACCGCAAGGGAGAGCGTGAAAATGAACAGGGTTAGGTAGGTTTTAATTATTCCTTTTTGAAGGTTGCTTGTAGTAGTCACAAGGGGTTTGTTAAGGGAGATTAGGGCTTTTGGTGCGACTTTTTCTAATCACGTTTGGTCTACTGTTTGGGACGCAATTATTTGGCCTAAGGTTAAGTTAATTTGTGGGGTAATGCGATGAATGGTTGCTGGAAAGAATCCGAGCATGTTAGAGAAGTGGTGGGTGGCAAGGATTGGGGTTTGTTTGAATTGTTTACTTGTTAAAGATGCTAATTCTAGCGCTAAGAAAAGTCCTAGGGCTGTAACTATTAGCGCTGCAAGCTTTAGGCTGGTGGGCATTGTTATCACAGGGGTTTTTAGAGGTAGAATGTTAGAGGTGATTAGGAGACCGGCTACAATGCTTCCTCAGGCTAGTCGTTTAATAGGGTTAATTACGGCTGGGTTATTTTCGTTGATAGGGGAGAGGGGGTTGAAACGGGGGTGGCCCATGGAGACCAGAAAAATAATTCGGAGGCTATAGATTGCTGTGAAGGAGGTGGCAATTAGGGTTAGGGTCAGGGCTCAGGCGTTTAAGTGGGAAGTGTTTAAGGCTTCAATAATAGCATCTTTGGAGAAGAAGCCCGCCAGGAATGGAGTTCCTGTGAGAGCAAGGCTTCCAAGAGTTAGGCAGGAGGAGGTGAAGGGGGTGAGGTGTTGCATACCTCCTATTTTCCGGATGTCTTGTTCATCATTGAGGCTGTGGATAATAGAGCCTGAGCATAGGAATAGTATAGCTTTGAAAAAGGCATGGGTGCAGATGTGGAGGAAGGCAAGTTGTGGTTGATTAAGTCCTAGGGTTACCATTATTAGGCCTAGTTGGCTTGAGGTGGAGAAAGCTACGATTTTTTTGATGTCATTCTGGGTGAGGGCACAGGTGGCAGTGAATAGGGTTGTTAGGGCCCCTAGACATAGGCAGGTGGTGAGGGCTGTGGGGTTGTTTGCCAAGAGGGGGCTAAGGCGGATAAGAAGAAAGATACCTGCTACAACTATTGTGCTTGAGTGAAGTAGGGCAGAGACCGGCGTGGGGCCCTCCATAGCGGAGGGGAGTCAGGGGTGTAGGCCAAATTGTGCTGATTTCCCGGTGGCAGCTAGAATAAGACCAAGGAGGGGCGGAGTGAGGTTCATGTCCTGTGTCGTTGAAAAGATTTGTTGGATTTCTCAGGAGTTGAGGTTTATTGCTATTCAGGCTATGGCAAAGATTAGGCCGATATCCCCGACTCGGTTGTATAGGACGGCTTGTAAAGCTGCGGTGTTTGCATCTGCTCGGGCATATCATCAGCCGATCAGTAAGAAGGATATAATTCCCACTCCTTCTCAGCCAATGAATAGTTGAAACATATTGTTAGCGGTGACAAGAACAATCATTGCAATTAAGAAAACTAGGAGGTATTTAAAGAATCGGTTTATGTTAGGGTCAGCGTGCATATATCAAGAGGCAAATTCTAGGATGGATCAGGTAACATATAAGGCGACGGGTGAAAAAATAATTGAGTAGAAGTCGAAATAAAAGCTAATGTTGATGTTAAAAGTTTCTGTATTTATTCAGCATCAAGTTGTAGTAATAATTTCGGCCCCTTGGTTAAGGAACAGGAATAGGGGGAGAAGGCTAACAAAAAATGCTATTTTTACGGCGGTTTTTACCTGCTCTAGGGCCCATCCTTGTTCACGGGGGGAGGGGTTAATTGTGGTGATGACTGGGTATGCTAATAGTGCAAAGATGATAATTAGGCTAGAGGCTATTATTAGTGCGGAGGGGTGCATAGCTGCTACTTGGATTTGCACCAAGAGTTTTTGGTTCCTAAGACCAACGGATGAGCTGTTATCCTTTAGGAGCGTGTCGAGTGAGCCTTGGGGTTCAACCAAGGGGGCGAAGATTAGCAGTCTTCGTTGCTGGCGAGCATCTCTCGGTGGACAAGGGGATTTTAACCCCTGTTTTTAGAATCACAATCTAATGTTTTGGTTAAACTATGTCTACAGGCGGCTCACCCTCAGATTAGTTCGGGTTTCAGAATAAGCAGGAGGAGGGGGAGAAGGTGGAGGGTAATTAGTAGGTGTTCTCGAGAGTGGGTTGGTTCTGTAGCTAGAATGTGGGCGGGAACTTTACCACGTTGGGTTATCAGGAACATATACAGGGAGTAACCCGCTGTAATAAGGGTACCTAGGCCCGTAAGTGCAATTGTTCATCATGATCAGTTGAGTAGGGAAGTAATAATTATTAGCTCTCCTATTAGGTTGGGGAGGGGAGGGAGGGCGAGATTAGCCAGGCTAGAGATGAATCATCAGGTGGCTATAAGGGGGAGGATAGTTTGAAGTCCTCGTGCTAATACTATTGTTCGGCTGTGGGTACGCTCATAGTTTGTGTTTGCTAAGCAGAAGAGTGCTGAGGAAGTTAGACCATGAGCAATTATTAGGATTAGGGCTCCTGTAAATCCTCAGGGGGTTTGAATTAGAATACCTCCTACTACCAGGCCTATGTGGCTTACGGAGGAGTATGCGATGAGAGACTTTAAATCTGTTTGTCGTAAACAAATTGAGCCTGTTATGATGATTCCTCATAGGGCTAGAATAATAAATGGGTAACTTAGCTCTTTTGTCAGAGGGTCTAGAATTATAAGTATTCGTATCATGCCGTAGCCCCCTAGCTTAAGTAGGACAGCGGCTAGAATTATAGATCCGGCAACTGGGGCTTCTACGTGTGCTTTTGGTAGTCAGAGATGGACGCCGTACAGGGGCATTTTGACAAGGAAGGCGAGCATACACCCTGCTCATCAGAACTTGTCTGCTAGGCCGGATAGGTGTAGGGGCTCTGAATATTGAAGGATTAAAAGGGATAGAGTGCCTGTTGAGACATATAGCAGGGAAAGGGCCACTAGAAGGGGGAGTGAGCCTGCCAGTGTGTAAAATAAAAAATAAGTCCCAGCATTTAGTCGTTCAGTTTGGTTACCTCAGCGTGTAATTAGAATTAGGGTTGGGATAAGTGTAGCCTCAAATATGACATAGAATATTATGACTTCTGTGGCCCCGAAGGCTATAATTAAGAAGATTTGGAGGGATGTTAGGAGGGAAATGTAGAGTCGTTGGCGATTTTCAGGTTCAGGTGCTACGTGATTTTGACTTGCTAAAATCATAAGGGGAAGGAGCCAGCAGGACAGGATTAGGAGGGGAGTGGAAAGGGCATCTGTTGCTAGGTAGGAATTTGTAGTACTTCATCCTGTTTCAGATATATTTTTTAATCAGGATAGACTTGCTGTGGCAATTAAGAGGCTGTGGAGCAGGGTAGTGGGTCACAGTCATTTCTTAGGGGCTGCCCATGTGACGGGAATTAGTATTAAGGTCGGAATGAGAATTTTTAGCATTGTAGAAGGTTAAGGGCTTGGAGGCGGTCTGTGCCGTGGGTTCGGGCTGTTGCAACTAGAAGGGCTAGTCCTGTGCTTGCTTCACAGGCTGAGAATGCTAGCAGTAGGATGGGAAGGGCAGAAAAGCTTGTAGAAGAAAGGCTCATGCACCATAGGGAGAGGGCAATAAATAGTGAGAGCATTATTCCTTCAAGACAGAGGAGAGCCGATAAGAGATGTGTACGGTGGAATGCTAGTCCGGATAGTCCTAAAACAAAAGCTGTGGAGAAAGAAAAGTGGATAGGGGTCATAAGGCGGTTATGGACTTTAACCATAAGCGTTTGAGCCGAAATCAAAGGTTTTTCTTAAACTAACTGCCTACTCAGCTCATTCTAAGCCTCCTTGAAGCCATTCGTAGATTAGGCCGACTGTCAGGAGGGCAAGGACGGCGGAAGCTCATAAGAAGGTTGAAAGGGGGGAGGAAAGTTGGTCACCTCAAGGGAGGGGTAAAAGAAGGGCGATTTCCAGGTCGAAGAGGAGAAACAGGATTGCGACTAGGAAGAAGCGTAATGAAAAGGGGAGTCGGGCAGACCCTAGGGGATCAAAGCCACATTCGTAGGGAGAGAGTTTTTCGTGATCGGGGGTTATAAGGGGGAGTCAGAATGAGACAATGGCTAGGATCATTGATAGGGCAGTGGCGATTAGTGCGATAGTTGTGATTAAGTTCATTATCTTTCCTTGGATTTTAACCAAGACCATGTAATTGGAAGTCACTTATACTAACGTTAGTACTAGAAAGATTATGAGCCTCATCAGTAGATTGAGATATAGAGGAAAAGTCACACTACGTCAACGAAATGTCAGTATCATGCGGCAGCCTCAAATCCAAAGTGGTGTTCTGATGTAAAGTGGTATTGAATTTGGCGCAGAAGGCAGACGGCTAGGAATGTTGAGCCAATGATGACGTGAAGACCATGGAAGCCTGTAGCGACAAAGAAAGTTGAGCCGTATACCCCATCTGCAATGGTAAACGGGGCTTCATAGTATTCCATACCTTGTAGAAATGTAAAGTAAAAGCCAAGGAGGATTGTTAGGAGTAGAGATTGAATGGCTTGTTTACGCTCCCCTTCTATAATGCTGTGGTGTGCTCATGTTACTGTTACCCCCGAGGCTAATAAAACTGCTGTATTTAGGAGGGGTACTTCAAAAGGGTCGAGTGTTGTAATTCCTGTGGGTGGTCAGCAGCCTCCTAATTCTGGTGTTGGGGCGAGACTTGAGTGGTAGAAGGCTCAGAAAAAGCCAAGGAAAAAGAAAACTTCTGATGTAATAAAAAGAATCATTCCATAGCGTAGGCCTTTTTGGACTGGGATTGTGTGGTGTCCTTGGAAGGTGCCTTCTCGAACAATATCTCGTCATCATTGGTACATTGTAAGGAGGAGAAGGACAGTGCCAAGTGCTATTAGGGTTATTGAGTTGTAGTGGAATCAAATTGCTAAACCGGATGTTATTAACAAGGCGGCAGCGGCTCCTGTTAGGGGTCAGGGACTAGGGTCAACCATGTGGTATGCGTGTGCTTGATGGGCCATTAGACGTTTTCTTGTAGGTAGAGGCTTAGGAGAAGAACAAATACGTAAGCTTGAATTATTGCGACGGCAACTTCTAGAAGGGTGAGTAGAAATAGGAGGGTTGTAGTTAGGATGGCCACGGTGGGCATAAGGGGTAATAAAACATAAGCTGCTGTGGCGATGAGTTGAATTAGTAAATGGCCTGCTGTTAAGTTAGCAGTGAGTCGGACCCCTAGGGCAAGGGGGCGAATGAATAGGCTAAGGGTTTCGATAATAATTAGGACAGGGATTAAAGGGGTTGGGGTGCCTTCAGGAAGAAGATGGCCGAGGGCAATGGTTGGTTGATTTCGGAGGCCAATAATAACTGTAGCAAGTCAAAGGGGGACGGCAAGGCCCATGTTCAGCGATAGCTGGGTTGTTGGTGTAAAGGTGTAGGGAAGAAGCCCAAGCATATTTAGGGTGATGAGGAAAAGTATTAGGGACATAAGAATTAAGGCTCATTTGTGGCCGGGTAGGTTAATGGGCAGAAGAAGCTGGTTTGTAAACCGGTTGATAAATCAGTTTTGGAGGGTTAGGAGTCGGCTGTTAACTCAGCGGGATGTTGGGGTTGGGAATAAAAGTCAGGGTAGAAGGAGTGCGAGGGCAATTAAAGGAATGCCTAGGAAAACGGGGCTTATAAACTGGTCGAAGAAGCTTAGTGTCATGGTCAGTTTCAAGATTCTGTTTTTGGCTTCTCCGTGCTTTGGGAGGTGGGCTCATTAGGAAATGTGTGGGCTATAACTTTAGGGGGAATTACGGTCAAGAGGACAAATCAAGAGAAGACTAGAATAGCAAACCAAGGTGCAGGGTTAAGTTGGGGCATGTCACTAAGGGTGGTTGGGGATCACCAATCTTTAGCTTAAAAGGCTAACGCTAGGGCCCGATTTAGCTTCTTAGCGAGGCGTCCTTAAGTATTGCTGCGGTTCAGGATTCAAAGAATTCTAATGGGACAGTTTCGACGACGATAGGTATAAAGCTATGGTTTGCCCCACAGATCTCTGAGCATTGCCCGAAGAAGATTCCTGGGCGGGAGGCTAAGAAGAGTGCCTGATTAAGGCGTCCTGGAACTGCATCCGTTTTTACACCCAGAGCAGGGACTGCTCAGGCATGTAAAACGTCTGCAGCAGTTACTAGTATTCGCACTGGTGCCCCTAGAGGTGTTACTATGCGATGATCTACTTCTAATAGGCGCAGGTGTCCTTGGGGGAGGTCTTGGGTGGGGATTATATACGAGTCAAATTCTAGGTCTTGGTGATCTGTATACTCATAACTTCAGTATCATTGATGTCCTACTGCTTTGATTGTAAGTTGGGGCTTGTTAATTTCATCCATCATGTACAGAATCCGAAGAGAGGGAAGGGCTATTAAAATAATGATAACAGCCGGGAGAATTGTTCAAATAGTCTCGATTTCTTGGGAGTCTAAAATATACTTGTTTGTAAGTTTGGTTGTTACCATGGTAACAATAATGTATAGAACGAGTGTGCTGATTATAAACACAATTATTAAGGCGTGGTCATGGAAGTGAATTAGTTCCTCTATAATAGGGGAAGCTGCATCTTGGAATCCTAACTGTAAGGGGAGGGCCATTATTGGCAAGATACGCGGGAGTCTAACCCACAATTCTGCCTTGACAAAGCAGTGTAATAATTTTTACTAGTGTCTTATGAAGAAAGTGGCAGAGTGGTTATGTGTTTGGCTTGAAACCAATTTATGGGGGTTCAATTCCCTCCTTTCTCGTGCTAGTTTGCTTGTACTTGGACAAAGGCAGGCTCTTCAAATGTGTGGTAGGGAGGAGGGCAGCCGTGAAGTCACTCAACGTTTATTGAGGTTAATTCTACTATCATTACTTCTCGTTTAGCTGCGAATGCTTCTCAAATGATGAAGAGGAACATGATTGCAGCAATGAGTGAAATTAGTGATCCAATAGAGGAGACTGTGTTTCAGAAGGCGAAGGCATCAGGGTAGTCTGAGTATCGTCGGGGCATGCCAGCAAGCCCTAGGAAATGTTGTGGGAAGAATGTTAAATTTACTCCTGCAAATATTACCCCAAAGTGGACTTTTGTTCAGGTGTCGTGGAGGGTGTAGCCTGAAAATAGGGGGAATCAGTGAACAAACCCGGCCATAATGGCAAAGACAGCGCCTATTGATAGGACATAATGGAAGTGGGCAACTACGTAGTATGTGTCGTGCAGGACGACGTCTAAAGAAGAGTTGGCCAGGACAACTCCTGTTAGGCCTCCAACTGTAAATAGGAAAATAAAACCGAGAGCTCAGAGCAGGGGGGTTTCTCATTTAATTACACCTCCGTGCAGTGTGGCCAGTCAGCTAAAGACTTTAATACCTGTTGGGATCGCGATAATTATAGTGGCAGAAGTAAAGTAGGCTCGTGTGTCAACGTCCATTCCGACTGTAAACATGTGGTGGGCCCAAACCATGAACCCTAGTAGGCCAATGGCTATTATTGCTCACACCATGCCCATGTAGCCGAAAGGTTCTTTTTTGCCGGAATAATAGGCAACGATATGCGAGACTATTCCAAACCCCGGAATAATTAAAATGTATACTTCAGGGTGTCCAAAGAACCAGAATAAATGTTGATATAAAATTGGGTCTCCCCCTCCGGCTGGGTCGAAGAAGGTGGTATTTAAATTTCGGTCAGTTAAAAGTATTGTAATACCAGCAGCAAGTACAGGTAATGAGAGAAGAAGAAGTACGGCTGTAATTAGGACAGCTCATACGAATAAAGGGGTTTGATATTGGGAAATAGTCGGAGGTTTCATGTTAATGATGGTTGTAATGAAATTAATTGCACCAAGGATTGAAGAGATACCCGCTAGATGCAGAGAGAAAATTGTTAAATCTACGGATGCTCCTGCATGGGCAAGGTTGCCTGCTAGAGGGGGGTATACGGTCCAACCAGTTCCGGCTCCAGCCTCAACTCCTGAAGAAGCGAGGAGAAGAAGAAGAGAAGGGGGGAGCAGTCAGAAGCTCATATTGTTCATTCGAGGAAAGGCCATGTCGGGGGCGCCAATTATCAGTGGAATAAGCCAGTTTCCGAAGCCTCCAATCATGACTGGCATTACTATAAAGAAAATTATTACGAAAGCGTGAGCTGTGACGATCACATTATAAATTTGGTCGTCCCCCAGAAGGGCGCCGGGCTGGCTTAGCTCCGCCCGAATTAAAAGGCTTAGAGCAGTCCCTGCTATTCCGGCTCAAGCACCAAAAATTAAGTAGAGGGTGCCGATGTCTTTGTGATTAGTTGAAAAGAGTCAACGGGTGGTTGCCACGGGTATGATGGCTGAGGGTTAAGCGGTGGATTGTAGCCCCATGTACAGAGGTTCAAGTCCTCTTCGTACCAGCTCTGAGGTGTTATTACATATTAGATTGCAAATCTAAAGAAGCAGGCTAATACCCTGCCGGGGCTTTCTCCCGCCTATTGTCTGCTGCTGCTAGGCGGGAGAAAGTAGACGGATGCTCGCTGGTTTGAGCGCTTAGCTGTTAACTAAGATATTGTAGGATCGAGGCCTGCCTGTCTAGGAAGGCTTTAGCTTAATTAAAGTACCTGTTTTGCATACAGGAGATGTGGGGTAGTGTCCCGCAAGTCTTACAGAGGCTGAGAGATTTTCACTCCCACTGAGGGCTTTGAAGGCCCTAGGTCTGTATTAGCCTAAGCCTCTAGAGGGTCAGAATTGCTATGATGCCTGGTGTTAGTGGAAGGAGGCATATTGCTATGACTGAGGTTATGGCTAGTGGAAGGGTTGCTTGTGTTGAGTGCATTCGTCAGGGGGTTGTTCCCATTGTTGTGTTGGGAGATATGGTTAGGGCTGCTGCGTAGGTGATGCGTAGGTAGAAGTATAAGCTAAGGAGTGCGCTTAGAGCAGCTAGGGTTGCGGTGACGGCTAGTCCTTGCTTTGAGAGTTCTAGAATAATTATCCACTTTGGCATGAAGCCGGTGAGGGGAGGCAAGCCTCCGAGGGAGAGCAGTATCAGGGGAATTATGGAGGTTAGTGCTGGTGTTTTGGTTCATGATAGGGTGAGTGAGTTAATATTTGTTGAGTTATTGAGTTTAAATGTTAGGAAGGTGGCGGCGGTTATAATGAAGTATGTAATTAGGGCTAGGAATGTGAGGGAGGGGGAGAATTGGAGAACCAAAATTATTCAGCCAAGGTGGGCAATAGATGAATATGCTAGAATTTTTCGAAGTTGTGTTTGGTTGAGCCCTCCTCAGCCTCCGATTAGTGTGGAGGTTAGTCCTAGAAAGATCAGGAGATTTGGGTTGGCTGGTTGCATTTGGAGTAGTAGGGCAAAGGGTGCTAATTTTTGTCAGGTGGATATTAGCAGTCCTGTAGACAGGTTTAAGCCTTGAAGTACTTCTGGAAGTCAGGAGTGCAGAGGGGCTAGTCCAATTTTTAGGGCTAGCGCAACGGTAATAGCTGTGGTTGGGAGGGGGTGTGATATTTGGCTGATGTCTCATTGTCCTTCTAATCAGGCATTTGTTACGGAGGCAAATATGAGTGTGGCGGCAGCAGTAGCTTGGGCTAGGAAATATTTAGTTGTGGCTTCGATGGCTCGGGGGTGGTGGTGTTGGGCCATAAGTGGAATGATGGCAAGGGTATTAATTTCGAGTCCTATTCAGGCGAGGAGTCAGTGTGAGCTTATAAATGTAAGAGTGGTGCCTAGGCCTAAACTCAATAATAGGGTGGTTAAGATATAAGGGTTCATTAGCAAAGGAAGGATTTTAACCAACATTCCTGGGGTATGGGCCCAGTAGCTTTTTTAGCTTACCTTGCTAGTAAGTGGTGTAGCGGAAGCACAGAGAGTTTTGATCTCTCAGGGGAGGGTTCGAGCCCCTTCTTTCTAAGGAGCTGGGGGGATTTTAACCCCCGTATTACACTCTATCAAAGTGGCCCTTAAACTTCAGGCACAGCTCCTGGGCTATAGTTGTGGGGGAAGTCCTGCAAAGGAAATTGGGAGTGCAAGGTGTCAGATGACGAGGGCTAGTGTGAGGGGTAAAAAATTTTTTCAAACTAGATGTATAAGTTGATCGTACCGGAAGCGGGGGTAGGATGCACGAACTCATAGGAACAAGACAGAGAGGAGGGCTGCTTTTGTCATTAAATTAATTGAGGTTAGTTCCGGGAGGGCTGGAATGTGAGAGGCTCCTAAGAACAAAAGGGCTGAGAGGGTATTTATGAGGAGGATGTTAGCATATTCGGCTAGAAAAAACAGGGCGAAAGGGCCTCCTGCATATTCTACGTTGAAGCCTGAAACCAGTTCTGATTCTCCTTCTGTGAGGTCGAAGGGGGCCCGGTTGGTTTCTGCTAGGGTTGAAATATATCACATTGCTGCCATTGGTCAGGCGGGGAGAAGGAGTCAGATGTTCTCTTGGGCGACGTTGAAATTTTGGAGTGTGAAGCCTCCTGTTAAAATAATTATGCAGAGTAAAATTAGTCCAAGGCTTACTTCGTAGGAAATTGTTTGGGCTACGGCTCGTAACGCTCCAATTAATGCGTATTTTGAGTTGGATGCTCAGCCTGACCCTAAAATTGAATAGACGGCTAGGCTTGAGAGTGCAAGTAAAAATAGAATGGTTAAATTCAGGTCCAGGACTGGGTAGGGCATGGGGATGGGGGCTCAGAGTGTTATGGCGAGGGTAAGGGCGAGTATTGGGGTGAGTAAAAATAGGATTGGGGAGGAGGTGGATGGGCGGACTGGTTCTTTAATAAATAGTTTTACACCATCTGCAATTGGTTGAAGGAGGCCGTAGGGTCCTACAATATTAGGACCTTTTCGGAGTTGTATATAGCCCAGCACTTTTCGTTCGAGGAGGGTAAGAAAGGCAACGGCCACGAGGACAGGGACAATAAAGGCTAGGGGGTTGATGATGTGAGTAATTAGTGTGGAGATCATAATTAAAGAGAGGACTTGAACCTCTGTACAAAGGGCTTAGGCCTTTTGCATTATCCGGGCTCTGCCACTTTAATATGCCGTGGTCTACGGCTGGAGGGGGCACCCTCTTGTTTACTTAAGTGGTAATCAGTGAGTGAGGGGGAGGCTTGTTGGAAACAGAGGCCTCATTTCTTTGGTCCTTTCGTACTAAAACAAATTGCATCATAGATAGAAACCGACCTGGATTACTCCGGTCTGAACTCAGATCACGTAGGATTTTAATCGTTGAACAAACGAACCCTTAATAGCGGCTGCACCATTAGGATATCCTGATCCAACATCGAGGTCGTAAACCCCCTTGTCGATATGGGCTCTATAAGGGGATTGCGCTGTTATCCCTAGGGTAACTCGGTTCGTTGATCGGCCAGGAGCCGGATCAGTAAGGTCAGAAGTTCTGTTAATTAGAGCGGGAGCTCTTGTTTATAAGGCCTAAGTGGCCCCAGTCCACATGGGGGTTGTTTGTTTCCCCGCGGTCGCCCCAACCAAAGGCAGTTAAACTGGCTTCATAAAGTTATATTCTTTTATTAGAGGTTTTTACATGATCAGTTTTAGTGCCTAAAGCTCCATAGGGTCTTCTCGTCTTATGTTCATATCCCCGCCTCTGCACGGGGAGGTCAATTTCATTAACTTGAGAAAGGAGACAGTTAAGCCCTCGTCGTGCCATTCATACAGGTCTTTATTTAAAAGACAAGTGATTGCGCTACCTTTGCACGGTTAAGATACCGCGGCCGTTAAACTTATAGTCACAGGGCAGGCAGGACCTCTTATACGCAGAATTCAAGAGGCGATGTTTTTGGTAAACAGGCGAGGCTTGTGTTTGCCGAGTTCCTTCTTTCTCTTTTAGTTTTTCCTTAAGGCACTCCAGTGTGGGGTTAAAGGTAAATAGTTGAGTGTTCTTCTTGCAAATTTAAAACGTTTGTCAATGCCCTCTTTGATTGGGGCCTTTAATGTTCGGTGCGGGTTCGTTCCGATGTACACTTGTGCTTGGAGAAAGGCTTATTCTTTCTTATTACTCATATTAGCATAATCAGTCCTATGGGGGCATAGGAGGGCCTGGTAGTGCTAGGGGATTCAGAGTTGTTATCGGGATTAATGGGAAAGTTTGTGTCTGAGCTTTAACGCTTTCTATTAGGGTGGCTGCTTTTAGGCCCACTAAAACACGGATCCTTTGATTTATATGATCTTAATCCTCCTGGTAAAGTTGTGTCTTGTGTTAAAGGAGCTGTACCTCCTTTAACTAACTCTTTTACATTCTTTTGGTCGGTGTGGGTATACTTTGATTTGACTAAAGAATGTAAAAGGCTGAACTTCTATCCAATTCTCAGGCAACCAGCTATAACTAAGTTCGGTAGGTCTATCACCTCTACTCGAAGCTCTTCCCACTCTTTTGCCACAGAGACGGGTGCGCCCTATAATAGGCTGTCTTGGAGTAGCTCACTTAGTTTCGGGGTAATAAACTAAAATTCTTTTTGCTTAGGGGATACTAGCTAAATCATGATGCAAAAGGTACGAGGTAAAATCTCTGCTTTGTTGGGCTTTACTGGGTTGTTTCATTTCTCTTTCAGCTTTCCCTTGCGGTACTTTTTCTATTGCTCAAATGTCTTTTTCTATCGCCTATACTAGAGAGGAAAAATGGTTTGTTTAGGTTAATTGAGTGTCTTAGGGTTTATTTATGTTTGGTTGTTGTTTTTGGTTGTTTAGGCTAGCTGTTGGGCTTCAGGGTAATCCGAGTTGCACGGATGACTTCTCAGTGTAAGGGAGATGCTTTTCTTTTCTTAGCTATACTCTGGTTTGTCCAAGCGCACTTTCCAGTACACTTACCATGTTACGACTTGCCTCCCCTTTGCAGTATGAGGGTTTTATTTAAAAATATAATGGAGCTTGGGGAGAGTGACGGGCGGTGTGTGCGCGCTTCAGGGCCAGTTTCAGAAGAACACTCTATTTTCTTCTTACTACTAAATCCTCCTTCAGATATGTCTTTCAGTATATCATTCGTGTTCTCTAGTATAGAGAATGTAGCCCATTTCTTCCCTTTTCGTACGCTACACCTCGACCTGACGTTTTGGGCTGTGCCAATTTTGTTTATTAATGGTCCTTCACAGGATAAGCTGACGACGGTGGTATATAGGCGGGTTAAACAAGAAAAGGTGAGGTTTAACGGGGGTTATCGGTTCTAGAACAGGCTCCTCTAGGTGGATCTAAAGCACCGCCAAGTCCTTTGGGTTTTAAGCTTATGCTCGTAGTTCCCAGGCGGATAGAAATGTAGCTAGCTATCAATGTTTAGGGCTAGGCATAGTGGGGTATCTAATCCCAGTTTGTGCCTTAGCTTTCGTGGGGTCAGAAACTGTAAAGCCACCTTCGTAGTTGGGCTTCTAGCTTTCGTATGCGTATAACAGCTTTGAAAACATTCGGCTTTAATTATTTGAACTCTCTTAACCACGCTTTACGCCGGTGTCTATCAGCTTGGGCCTCTCGTATAACCGCGGTGGCTGGCACGAGTTTTACCGGCCCTTTTAGCCTTGGCTAAGTCAAGTTTTCACTTATGGCTTAATGTTTATCACTGCTGAGGTCCCTTGAGGGTGTGGCTAAGCAAGGTGTCTTGGGCTAAAATTAATTGTGCCTGATACCGGCTCCTTGTCTCCTTAGAGGGAAACTGTGGGGCATTCTCACGGGGGTGCGGATACTTGCATGTGTAAGTTAGGCTAGAGTTGATAGAAAAGTCAGGACCAAGCCTTTGTGCTTTCGGGGCTTTCTAGGGCCCATCTTAACATCTTCAGCGTTATGCTTTACTTAAGCTACGACAGC